TTAATGGTTCAAAGAATTTTATCCATATGAGTGTTCTACATCGGATAAACTCCCAATTATTCCTTTTTTATCATTTTTAAACCTTTTTATTACTAACGTAACGGTAGAAAGAGTACCATGCTATGCTGTGCCTGGACTTAAAACAATTTATCTTTAACCATGTAAAAGACCTCAACATTATTGGTTGATAGAGAAGAGAATCAAAGTTCATTTACCAATGAGTTACGAAATGCTATGGTTCTTACATAGGATTTATGAATGAAATCCAATTCCTAAGTAATTCGTCGAGATTTTGCACCCTTTTTTCCTATTTCTGCTATATTCTCTGCTATAAAAAAGAATAAATAAATAGAAAGAAAGTGCAGCCGGTGAAATCCAACTTCTTCTTGAAATATACAACTCGCACACACTCCCTTTCCAAAAAAAATCAATACACCCAGCACTACGCTTAGATTTATTGGATTTGTTGCTAAAATATCGGTATTAAACTCGAAACTCCCAGCGGATGACCAGTGCTCCACGGAAACAAAAGAATCGGTTATATTTTTCATATGCTCTCCCCTTATAGATAGGACTAACAAAATAGATAGGACTAACAAAGAACAGAGTTCTTTTTGTATCACTCCGCTTATTATTGTTAATGGAATTTAAGAATTCTCAAATTTCTTAGTTATGGTTATGCTTTTATTCTTCTTTTTTTTTTATTCTATGATGAAATTCAACATTAAACAAAAGGATTTGCAAATAAAAGAGCTAATGCCACGACCAGTCCATAAATTGTTAAAGCTTCCATAAAAGCCAGACTAAGCAATAAAGTACCTCGTATTTTACCCTCTGCTTCTGGTTGTCTCGCAATACCTTCTACGGCTTGGCCCGCAGCAGTACCTTGACCAACCCCAGGTCCGATAGAAGCAAGCCCTACAGCCAATCCAGCAGCAATAACGGAAGCAGCAGAAATAAGTGGATTCATGGTAAGTTCCTTGCACCAAAAAAAAGAAATGGTTAATGATACAACCAACCAATGAATTAGTACTTAATTGACTTATTTTTCTACTTCTACTTTTACTAGTAAACTTATTTTTTATTTTGGGATCTTTATCACGAAAATCCTAAAATCTATTAGGTCGAAGTAGCTAAAAGCTCCAAATGGAATTCATAATATTACTGAATTGTCAGAACTACTTCGATATACCGTTTTTGCTTTCTACCTTATGTAAATAGATATTGTCTAAGGTTTTAGTCATTGCGTTTGTTTAGAAACTATTCTATTCTTTCTCTTTCAGTCAATTCACAATAACAGACAAAATAGAAAAAAGACTATTTCAAAAGTTAGTCAATGATGACCCTCCATGGATTCACCTATATAAGCCGCAGCCAAAGTTGCAAAAATAAGAGCTTGAATACCACTTGTAAATAATCCAAGAAACATGACAGGTATAGGAACTACTGAAGGCACTAAAGAAACAAGAACAACAACCACTAATTCATCAGCCAATATATTCCCGAAAAGTCGAAAACTAAGAGATAAAGGTTTTGTGAAATCTTCTAGAATATTAATTGGTAAAAGTATTGGAGTTGGTTGAATGTATTTCCCGAAATATCCCAATCCTTTTTTGCTAAGACCCGCATAGAAATATGCCACTGACGTAGGTAAAGCTAAAGCAACAGTAGTATTTATATCATTCGTGGGCGCAGCTAACTCCCCATGAGGTAACTTTATGATTTTCCAAGGTAAAAGAGCACCTGACCAGTTAGAAACAAAAATAAATAAGAACATCGTTCCTATAAAAGGAACCCAAGGACCATACTCCTCTCCAATCTGAGTTTTGCTCAAGTCTTGAATAAATTCAAGGACATATTCGAAGAAATTCTGACCGTTGGTCGGAATGGTTTGTGGATTCCGAACAGCTATGATGATTGAACCTAATAAGATAGCAATTACAACCCAAGAAGTGATAAGTACTTGGGCATGAATTTGTAAACCTCCTATTTGCCAATATAAATGTTGGCCTACTTCTACACCTGATATATCATATAACCCTTTGAGTGTTTGAATGGAACATGGTATAACATTCATATTGTCATTGTCCTCTAACAGAAATCGAACTTCAAAAAAGTAATTATTTTGATTCAACCATCTATTTCTCAATTCATCTATATTCATTCATGAATTTCAGTTATGAATCATAACTTTCGGATACCGAGAAATCACATAAAAAAAAATACCAATCATTTTCTATTTTAAATATTATTAACTAGTCAAAACATAGTTCAAACTCCAAAAAATGCAAACCAAATAGAGTAATAATCAAAGAGAGTTCGCCAAAAACAAACTAATCTTATTCTTTCTTCTTCTTAATGATAAGAGTAATTAGAAGATAATCAACCATTTTTTATATAACTAGAATGGCCCTCACAAATTGCAGATACTAATTTGGTAAGAATCAATCGAATCGAAGCTATAGCATCATCGTTGGCCGGAATAGAAATATCTGCAAGATCTGGGTTACAATTTGTATCGATTAAACAAATCGTCGGAATACCCAAAATGACACATTCTCGAAGAACCGTATATTCTTCTTGCTGATCAACGATAATTACAATATCGGGCAATCCCGTCATATATTTGATCCCACCCAGATATGCTTGCAAGGTAGATAACTTTCTTTTCAACATTGCTGCATCTCCTTTGGGGAGACGATTGAGTTTCCCCATCTTTTGTTCTGCTCTTAAGTCCCTGAACTTCTGAAGTCTTGTTTCTGTAGTAGACCAATTCGTTAACATACCACCAAGCCATTTTTTATTAACATAATGACATCGAGCCCTTATTGCTGCTGATGCTACTAAATCCGCTGCTTTATTTTTGGTGCCAACAATTAAGAATTCTTTTCCCCTACTTGCTGCATCAAAAACTAAATTGCAAGCTTCTGATAAAAAACGAGCAGTTATAGTAAGATTTGTAATATGAATACCTTTACGTTTTGCAGAGATGTAAGGAGCCATTCTAGGATTCCATTTATTAGTACCATGACCAAAATGAACTCCCGCTTCCATCATTTCTTCCAAATTGATGTTCCAATATCGTCTTCCCATTTTCCCACACTTTCTCTTTTTATTATTTTTTTTTTTTCAAAGAGATTCAGTACCCTGTGAAATAAATAATTGTTCCGACGGAACCTTCTACCAGGATTGACCATTGATCTACGACCCAAACCATGAATTTCATTGATTACGAAATCCATAATTGGACCAGAGAGTGAAAGTAAAAAGAATGAACCTCTTGTTAGGAATTAGTCAATTACATTATCTAAATGATTGATCTGATATCTCATATCTCATGGAAAATGTTTGGAGCACAAGAACAAAATAATTCTCTATGGTATAACAAAATATCTCTCATTTCCAACTCAAATAGATTCTTCCTTTTTATTTTCAAATGAATATTTTTATCTTGCTTTGAACGATGTACTAATTTGTGAAATCCGGTACCAACGGGTATAATTTCCCCCAGAACAACGTTCTCTTTCAGACCTTTCAACCAATCAATACGACCTCGTAGAGCAGCTTTTGCTAAAACCCGAGCAGTTTCTTGAAAACTCGCTTCGGATATGAAACTTTGAGTATTCAGAGATGACTTCGTTATTCCCAATAAGATTGCCCGATAACAGATCGCTTCGTCCAAAACGCGCCCTGCTCGCTCTGCTCGCAACAATCCAATAAATTCTCCAGGTAAAAAAACATTAGACATTCCATCTTCTGAAACCAAAACTCTTGATGTTACTTGACGTACAATAATCTCTATATGTCTATTATGGATCTGTACCCCCTGAGATCGATAAACCTTTTGGATCTTATTAACCAAAGAGATACGACTTTGGGCTATGGTTAGTTCAGCTCCAATCAAGAATCCCCAGGGGATCCCAAGAATCCTTCGGATACGTTCGTCCCAACCTTCAACTCTTCTGTCGAGGTTCATCGATATTGAATTAATTGAACGAACTTCTAAAATTTGTTCCACTTTTGGAAGACCTTGCGTTATGTCACCAGATCTCGATTTTTCATATATAAATGTAATTAATGTATCTCCTTCATAAAAGGTTTCCCCATAATGGCCATGAACAGTTGCTCCTGGAGTGACCAAATAGGGTTTAGCTGATCTTATAACTAAAGAGTCAACATGAACAATGAGAATTTGACCAGATTTTTTTATGCGTGATCCGTATTTAAATAGACATACATTTTCACAAAGGAATTGTCCAAGACTCCTTATTGTCCATACCTCTTCACAAGAATCGTGATGGAGAAAATACCAATTCAAATGGAATGAATTCCAAATTGTGTTACTGCATGGATCAGGATTATAAATCCTACTATTTTCATCTAGGAAACAGTATTTAAATGGAAGTACTTGAAGTACTTGGAAAGTCTGTTGAAAATTTTCAAGTAAAAAATCTTTCTTTAAAAAGACTTGATTATAAGTTCTTAAATAGTAAGATGAACGAAAATTTACTATTTTAGGCACAATAGTACCTAAAGGACCCAACAAATCCTTAATTGGAGTCATGGGATCCGATTCTTTTGTCGCATTATTATATCTCGAAGTATTGAAGGGGCCAATTCGAGAACTATTGGATGATGACAAAATTAGGAAAGATTGGTATTCCTTATTTCGATTCAACAACGTACCAAGAGTCCCCTGATGTTGGGGAAATAATGGAATCTTCGTCTTGGAATCAAAAGGATTTCTATGTATACGATCTAATTCATTATTCGAAATCAATCCTGAACCTGCCGTATCATACCTTTTTTCGTTATAGGAAAGAGTGGACTTTACTAACTCAATTCGGATGAAATCACGAAGCAGATCATTTGCCCTTATTTCAACAAAAGAAGCATGAACCTCTTCTTCTATAGAACTCTTTTTTTCTTGGTCCCAAGTCAATACTAAGCAAGCCCGAACTAATTGAATACTTGTGTGAGAAATTCCTCGAATTGACTTG